ATTCTTGCTCCCATTGGACCATTTGTATCTATATGCATAAGGATCCCGATTCATGGATCTCTCAGTTCCAGAAATAAGAGGATCAAACCATTTCTTCTGACTCTTTTTCAAATTCGATAAATGTTGGTTGATCGTATATTTCCTTATAGTTAGATGATTCAGAGTATCGTTTACTATTTGATCCCTTTGAACTTGAATTCCATATTCGAAGTTGCGATCGGATCTATTCATTAAAAAGAATCGATTCGATACATTTCTTATGTACCCATACTCCATTATGTTGTTGCTAGCAAATATCGCTGTTTTTAGTTTGGGATCTTCCAACTCATTCCCGCAGTAGATCCGGACCGATTTTTTTCTGATCCTTCGAGAAAAAGATTCATTCTCCTCATAAAAAAGAGGAGGTAGAACCAATAAAGATTTCTTTTTCGATTCATCTCTGGAGTTGAATACCTCATTCAAGAATTTTTTTTGATCCAACCCGTAGGAATCCATAGAAAAGGCAAATCCCCTAGGATACACCAGATCCGGCTCGGTTATTGATAGAGTGAATAGATCCACCATTTCTGGGAATCTCTCTTCTGATTCAAAAAAATCGTGGCGTAACGCGTATCCCCCTTTGTTCCGGTCATGGAATAGATGAAAGAAATCAAAAAATGGATTCTTGTTCAAGAATGAAATCTTATTGGAACTGTCCATATCCGGTTCATCCTTCGGAACCAGATCCGGGATGCGATAGGGTTCCGAAGGATGAATTGAGACGGTATCTTGTAAATACGTAATTATCTTGAATATATCAACCATTTCTTTCTTTTCCGCTCGCCTGGAAGGGACAAAAGAAACATCTTGTTTGTTCTTCAACAATTTAGGATCTCTAGTGGACCTCTCGGTAGGATTCGAACCCAGATGAAGTTCTGACCATCTGTCAGAGAAAAAAGAACGAATTGATCTTGTAGGATTCCCAAGAAATTCTTCGATTTCTTCCGGAAGCAGATGATTATTCATCCGCTTCTCAGGTTCCGTGAATAGCCAGGACATGGAGGAAGATCCAAAAAGGCATTTCGGGAATTGATCTGATTCTATCTCTGTTCGTTCCGTTTGAAGAAAGGAAGGATCCCAAAGAATCGATCTCTCTTTTAGTTGCTGAATCTCTGTTTGATCGATCAATGTGTGATATTCTGAATTCTCATTTCTAACGGAATCGAAAGGATCTCTGGATTGATCAGAAGAAGATCCTTTCCATCGGCTAGAATCCGTTACTTGAACGAAAATAGATCTTGTGGAATCAGATTGAATATTTGACAATACATTCCGTACCTTGCTAAAAAACCGATCCTTGTTTACCAACCACACATTGTCTAACCAAATCCAATTCTCTCTCGAGACGTTCAAATCCGATTCGTGCTGATTCTTCCCCCAACTAACGAAGAGATCTTGGCGGAATTGCCACATATGAAATTGAGCACAATTTTGCAAAGAAATACTCCACTGGTTTCTCGAGAAGAGAGGGAAAACATGCTCAATATCATTGGATTGCATAGTTGCCCCAGCTCCTTGTTGTTTGAAGAAACTCTCCCCCTGAATTGGTCTTTTTTCACGAAAAGCAGACATGAGATAACAAATCAAGTCTTTCCCTAAGATTTCGAATAGCTGTCCCGAATTCGAGTTGATTATGTTTCGTTTCTTCCTCGGAGAAAGACGATCAAACAATTCCCAATCAGGGTCCTTGCGGATCGGATCATCCGTATAGGATAAAAAAAGAAACTCCAGATATTTGCTATCTTTCTCTTTGAATGAGATCTCAATTCCAGCTACGGTTTCATTAGATATCTGACAACTAGAATCCCTCTTTTTTCCGATCCGGTTCCTCCACCACCGCGAACCCCGGTTAGATTCAGGCATGATACGCTTTTTCTTTATTGGGAGAACCCAAGTACTCTCTTGCGGATCCATGAAACGACTCTCAGAAACCTTTTTCCCTTTTGGAAGATACAGGAGCGAAACAATCAACCTATTTCTATTGGAAGACCAAAGAGATTCTTCCAATGTCTCCTTTATGGGTCCAATGAAATTCATAGGTATAGGAAGAAGCCCCATCAAATAGAGATTTTTTCTTTCGACAATCTTTCGATTGTTAATACGAGATATAAGGACCACTACTACAAGCAGTACTACACCTTTGATCGTGAAATATCGATTGCTTGTTGCACCCTGTGAATCACGTGAAAGTAGGATACTCCAAATTCGGGGGTCAAATAGTTTCATAAAACGTTCTTGGTGGAAAAGAATTTGAGTGAAAGATCCCGCTGAATCGAATTTGATCCAGGAATCTAAGAAATAGTGAGAATTCTTGATCTCTCTCAATATCTCTCTCAATTCGAATATCCAGGATTTGAATTGATGTCGCTTCATTCACTCCTCCTAAAGATTTCATTTCAATTGGAATTTGGTTATTCACGATGTACGATGATGATGATCCCTGTTAAGCATCCATGGCTGAATGGTTAAAGCGCCCAACTCATAATTGGCAAATTCGTAGGTTCAATTCCTGCTGGATGCACGCCAATGGGAACATTCAATAAGTATATTGAAATTGGCTCTGTATCAACGGAATATCATCATCCATACATAGCAAATTGGTATGTTTATGTTATATTATATTTATGTTATATTAATGAATACCATAACATATGAACAGTAAGAACTAGAATTCGTATCGATACTGGAACTCATAGGGAAGAAAATGGATTTATGGATGGAATCAAATATGCAGTATTTACAGAAAAAAGTCTTCGGTTATTGGGGAACAATCAATATACTTCTAATGTCGAATCAGGATCAACTAGGACAGAAATAAAGCATTGGGTCGAACTATTCTTTGGTGTCAAGGTAATAGCTATGAATAGTCATCGACTCCCGGGAAAGGGTAGAAGGATGGGACCTATTATGGAACATACGATGCATTACAGACGTATGATCATTACGCTTCAACCGGGTTATTCTATTCCACCTCTTATAGAGAAAAGAACTTAAAGCAAAAGACTTAATAACACGGCAATACATTTATACAAAACTTCTACCCCGAGCACACGCAATGGAGCCGTAGACAGTCATCAAGTGAAATTGAAATCCAATCCACGAAATAATTTGATCTATGGACAGCATCGTTGTGGTAAAGGTCGTAATGCCAGAGGGATCATTACCGCAGGGCATAGAGGGGGAGGTCATAAGCGTCTATACCGTAAAATCGACTTTAGACGGAATGAAAAAGATCTATCTGGTAGAATCGTAACCATAGAATATGACCCTAATCGAAATGCCTACATTTGTCTCATACACTATGGGGATGGTGAGAAGAGATATATTTTACATCCCAGAGGGGCTAGAATTGGAGATACCATTGTTTCTGGTACAGAAGTTCCTATATCAATGGGAAATGCCCTACCTTTGAGTGCGGGTTGAACTATTGATTTACGTCATTGGAAGTAACCAATTAGGTTTACGACGAAACCTAGAAATCGATCACTGATCCAATTGGAGTACCTCTACGGGATAGACCTCAACAGAAAACTGTTGAGTAACGGCAGCAAGTGATTGAGTTCAGTAGTTCCTCATAGAGAATTAGTGACTCTATAGATATGGTAATATGGAGAAGACAAAATTGTTTGAAGCGCGCACAGAACCGGAAGCGCCCCTTGTTTCAAAGAGAGGAGGACGGGTTATTCACATTTCATTTGATGGTCAGAGGCGAATTGAAAGCTAAGCAGTGGTAATTAGAAAGACCCCCCGGAGAAAATAGAGATGTCTCCTACGTTACCCGTAATATGTGGAAGTATCGACGTAATTTCATAGAGTCATCCGGTCTGAATGCTACATGAAGAACATAAGCCAGATGACGGAACGGGGAGACCTAGGATGTAGAAGATCCTAACATGAGTGATTCGGCAGATTTGGATTCCTATATATCCACTCATGTGGTACTTCATCATACGATTCATATAAGATCCATCTGTCTAGATATCATCATATACATCTAGAAAGCCGTATGCTTTGGAAGAAGCTTGTACAGTTTGGGAAGGGGTTTTTATTGATAAAAAAGAAGAATCTACTTCAACCGATATGCCCTTAGGCACGGCCATACATAACATAGAAATCACACTTGGAAAGGGTGGACAATTAGCTAGAGCAGCAGGCGCCGTAGCGAAACTGATTGCAAAAGAGGGTAAATCGGCCACATTAAGATTACCATCTGGGGAGGTCCGTTTGATATCCAAAAACTGCTTAGCAACAGTCGGACAAGTGGGTAATGTTGGGGTGAACCAAAAGAGTTTGGGTAGAGCCGGATCTAAGTGTTGGCTAGGTAAGCGTCCTGTAGTAAGAGGAGTAGTTATGAACCCTGTAGACCATCCCCATGGGGGCGGTGAAGGGAGAGCCCCAATTGGTAGAAAAAAACCCACAACCCCTTGGGGTTATCCTGCGCTTGGAAGAAGAAGTAGGAAAAGGAACAAATATAGTGATAGTTTTATTCTTCGGCGCCGTAAATAGGAACATTGAAAATCGAATCTTTGGAATTCGAAATAATGTGATGGGCGAACGACGGGAATTGAACCCGCGCATGGTGGATTCACAATCCACTGCCTTGATCCACTTGGCTACATCCGCCCCTTCCCTTATCTAGCTAAGGGATTTTCTCTTTTTTCCATTCATCATTATACTTCAGATTAAGATAGAGATATTGGACATAGAATGCCAATTGAAAAAATGTAAAAAAAAAAAAGGGGGAGTAATCAGCCGTGACACGTTCACTAAAAAAAAATCCTTTTGTAGCTAATCATTTATCGGGAAGAATTGAAAAACTCAACAGGAGGGAGGAGAAAGAAATCATAGTGACTTGGTCTCGGGCATCTACCATTATACCCACAATGATTGGCCATACAATCGCTATTCATAATGGAAAGGAGCATTTACCTATTTATATCACAGATCGTATGGTCGGTCACAAATTGGGAGAATTCGCACCTACTCTCACTTTCGTGAGACACGCGAGAAACGATAATAAATCTCGTCGTTAGTCGTTCTACGAAGTATTCATGTGAAAAGCCTTATCTTAATAGTTAAGAGTCTTTATCTTATAGTAAGAGTATAGATAGATTTCTTTTTCTAGTATACTAATCTACTAAGACTTAGACTTTTATGACTTATCTTATACTATACTTCACCTAGGCACTTATCATTCATTGGCGGGGGAGAACTTTTATGATAAAGAACGAAAATTCGGATAGAGAAGCAAAAGTGTTAGCTCAACATATGAATATGTCTGTCTTCAAAGCACGAAGAGTAATTGATCAAATTCGCGGACGTTCTTATGAGGAAACACTCATGATATTGGAACTAATGCCTTATTGGGCATCTTATCCAATTTTAAAATTAGTTTATTCTGCAGCAGCAAATGCTAGTAAGAATATGGGTTTGAATGAAGCTGATTTATTTATATGT